TATTCTTTCATTAAGAACTAATCCAATCTCCCCAAGTAGGATTCGAACCTACGACCAATCAGTTAACAGCCGACCGCTCTACCACTGAGCTACTGAGGAACAACGGCAGATTCTACCTCTTAGAGTTCAACTTTTGTTCTCAACCCATAAACAATATAAGTCCCAAGCTTCCTTCGTAACTCCCGGAACTTCGTCGTAGTGTCCCCCTTCCATGTCTCATTTCATATATAGAAGATAGTATTCTCATATCATCAATATTTTTCTATTATACTAGAATATATATGCAAGATGATATTTGCATATAATCAATATATGACTCTCTCGAATATATATGTCAAACATCTTTTTTTTTTGAATCCATTCTGTCTTACTCTATCAAAAAAGCCTTCCAATCTATGTATCAAATAGAAGAAAAAGGAATGAAGACAAGAAATCATGGATTTTCACCTTTCCTTATTCAAGTAAATCAAAGATATGCATTTTTTGGTTGAAACTAGAAGGCCAAACGGCTGTAGATTCGGGGTTTTCAGTTATAGCTGAGCATCAGGGAAAGGTCCTTTATACTGATAGTCAAAAGATCCTTTTTTCAAGGAATGAGAATACTGAAAGTATTCCTTTAGTTAAGTATCAAGGTTCCAACAAAAAAACTTTGATCCATCAAAAACCCCGGGTTCAGGGAGGTAAATGCGTTAAAAAAGGTCAAATTTTAGCGGACGGTGCTGCTACCATTGGTGGGGAACTCGCCTTAGGAAAAAACATATTAGTAGCTTATATGCCATGGGAGGGTTATAATTCTGAAGATGCAGTACTAATTAGCGAACGTCTGATATATGAAGATATTTTTACTTCTTTTTCTATTCGGAGATATGAAATTAAGACTTATATGACAAATCAAGGCCCTGAAAGAATCACTAAGGGAATACCCCATCTCGAGACTCATTTTCTCCGCAATTTGGATAGGAATGGGATTGCGATGCTGGGATCTTGGGTAGAAACAGGTGATATTATTGTAGTATCAATACCTCATTGTTCAATCAAAGTCAGGATCAAACTCAGGACTTCCTTCGTCCTGAAGATATTCTATCTTCTAGACGTTGTAGAGAATTGCGAATTTTAAGTTCTTTCAATTACCCTAATTGGAATGTTATCCCATTTTATGGAAAAAAATATATATATATGAATCGATTCGATTTCAATAAAAAAAACATAAAAAACTCTGGCAATGAAGACGACATCACAAACTCTAGAAAATTATTCAATGTTTTCAATGAGAAGAAACTTAATACAGATGCAAATTAATTCGTTAAATGTAAATCTTTTCTTTGGCCCAATTACCGATTGGAAGATTTATTATGTATGAATCGCTATTGGTTTGATACGAATAATGGAAGTCGTTTCAGTATGTTAAGGATACATATGTATCCACAATCTAGAATTCGAAAATAGTCTATTTCCTATACCAATATAGGAATAAAGAAATTCGCAGAATTCTTATCTTAAAGACTTTTTTCCTTAATTTCTTTATAAATGGATACAAATATACCTTTTGTTTTGTATAGATATTGTAAAGGGGTATCCAATCTTTTAATTTTTTTCTTTCTTTTTTCGAGAACCATATTTGAGTTATAGCCCTTGGTACACGTCATGATCTGACCTCAACTTAGTTGACTATGACTCAAGGGTTCAAAACTAATTGACTCAACAACAGATTTTTTTGGAAACTCTGTTACAGACTTTTGATTTCATCATAGCTATGCTACGGAATTTGAAAAATCTTATTCATTCTTAAGTATCCATATTATGGATATAGATCCATTCGATTTCATATTATAAGGATACAAGCCATCCTATTGCAAATCTTGAAAATAATATTTTCTTTTTTTTTTATTAATCTTAGGGAATTCAATCCCCTTTTCCTCTCAGGAAAAGAACATCATATAATTTAAAGGAGATCATATGAAAAATTTAACCGATTCTTTCGTTTTCTTGGGTCACTGGCCATTCGCCGAGAATCTCGGGTTTAATACTGAGATTTTAGCAAGGATTCTAAGTCTTTTAAAACAATTAGTAGCTCATTTTATTGAGCTACTTTATGTTTTTCAGAGGGCTTTCCAGCCCTTGTCAAGGTTTCTTATTCCTAGAAAAATAAGAGTCCATTCAAATCAAGATATAAATTCTTGGAATGAAGGATCATCATCTGAATCATCATCAGATGATTCATTATCAGATGAGGACTCATCATCATCGGAAAACTTTGATTCCAAGTCAGATGAGAACTCATTGTCAGAGTCACATGAGGGATCATCTGAGGAGGAATCAGATGATGAGGACTATTTTTCTGATGAGGACTATTATTCTGATGAGTCCTATGATTCCGATGACGATGATGATCGTATAAATTATAAGGACTATCGCTTGTATGAAGAGTTCGAGCAATATTCCGATATGTTTTTAAGACATCGTTGCAATAACCTTCTTCGCGGCATGGAGAGGTTCATGCAGTACTATGAAAAACATAAAACTTTTTCTGGATTTTATGTTCTGGATTTACTGCAAGAAATAAACGAGGAGGTGAGATATTTCAAATGGTCAATCGATGATCCTTATCCATCAGAGGAGTTGGACCCATCGTATTCACTCCCATTTTCGGAATCCGAGTGGGAAGAGAGGGATTCGCAAATTAATAAGCTCCCTTTGAGCTCTCGTTGCGAATTAGTTTTTTTTGGGTCCGGGGTTTTATTTTCTCAAATAAAATATCGAGAAATCCAAATATCTACCTTTCGGGACCAAAGGTTATTAAATTTCTAAAAAAAATTTATCAGGTATTGTATAGTATATAAATCAATTTCTATCCAAATCAAATCCTTCATTTGATTTGGATAGAATAACAAAGTAGTATATGAATCAATCCAAATTTTTGTGTGTACTAGATTCAAATAACTGGCATAATTCTGATTTTTTGATTTTTCCTGATCGGAAAAATCATCCATGAAAAAGAAAGAAAAAAGATAGAAAAATTTTGTTATTTATGGTCAAAAATTCATTCACTCCTATTATTCCACAAGAAGAAAACAAGGGTTCTGTTGAATTTCAAGTATTCAGTTTCACCAATAAGATACAGAGGCTTACTTCCCATTTAGAATTGCACAAAAAAGATTTTTTATCGGAAAGGGGTCTACGAAAAATTCTGGGAAAACGTCAACGGTTGCTGACTTATTTGTCAAAGAAAAATCGAGTACGTTATAATAAATTAATTGATCAGTTGAATATTCGAGAGCCACAAACTCGTTAATTTCATCGTTTGAATTTTTTTTAGTAGTATTCGATTTTTCATTTTGATGAGCCTCACTTTGAGGAATTCATTGAATAATGAATTCAGGAAGAAAAGATATGACTGTACCGGTTACAAGAAAAGATCTCATGATAGTCAATATGGGTCCTCACCACCCATCAATGCATGGTGTTCTTCGACTGATCCTTACTCTCGATGGTGAAGATGTTATTGATTGTGAACCCATATTGGGCTATTTACACAGAGGAATGGAAAAAATAGCGGAAAACCGAACAATTATACAATATCTACCTTATGTAACACGGTGGGATTATTTAGCTACTATGTTCACAGAGGCAATAACGGTAAATGCACCAGAAAAATTGGAAAATGTTCAAGTACCTCAAAGAGCTAGCTATATCCGAGTTATTATGCTGGAATTGAGCCGTATAGCTTCTCATTTGTTATGGCTTGGACCTTTTATGGCAGATATCGGTGCACAGACTCCTTTCTTCTATATTTTCAGAGAGAGAGAATTGATATACAATCTATTCGAAGCCGCCACAGGTATGCGAATGATGCATAATTATTTCCGCATCGGGGGGGTAGCTGCTGATCTACCTTATGGATGGATAGAGAAATGTTTCGATTTCTGCGATTATTTCTTAACAGGAGTTGTTGAATATCAAAAACTGATTACACGGAATCCCATTTTTTTGGAACGAGTGGAAGGAGTGGGCATTATTGGTGGAGAAGAAGCAGTAAATTGGGGTTTATCCGGGCCAATGTTACGAGCTTCTGGAATCCAATGGGATCTTCGTAAAGTTGATAATTATGAGTGTTACAATGAATTCGATTGGGAAATCCAATGGCAAAAAGAAGGAGATTCATTAGCTCGTTATTTAGTACGAATCGGTGAAATGAGGGAATCCATAAAAATGATTCAACAGGCTCTAGAGGGAATTCCTGGAGGACCCTATGAGAGTTTAGAAGTCCGACGCTTTGATAGAGCAAAGAATTCCGAATGGAATGATTTTGCATATAGATTTATAAGTAAAAAACCTTCACCCAATTTTGAATTGTCGAAACAAGAACTTTATGTGAGAGTGGAAGCCCCAAAAGGGGAATTAGGAATTTATTTGATAGGAGATAATAGTGTTTTCCCCTGGAGATGGAAAATTCGTCCACCCGCTTTTATCAATTTGCAAATTCTTCCTCAGCTAGTTAAAAGAATGAAATTGGCTGATATCATGACGATATTAGGTAGTATAGATATCATTATGGGAGAAGTTGATCGTTGAAATGATAATTGATACGACAGAAGTACAAACTATCAATTCTTTCTCTACATCGGGATTTTTCAAAGAAGTCTATGGACTGATATGGATTGTACCTATTTTGACCCTGATATTGGGAATCACAATAGGGGTACTAGTAATTGTTTGGTTAGAAAGAGAAATATCTGCAGCGATCCAACAGCGTATTGGGCCTGAATATGCTGGTCCGTTGGGAATTCTTCAAGCTATAGCAGATGGGACTAAATTACTTTTGAAAGAGGACCTCCTCCCATCTCGAGGAGATATTCGTCTGTTTAGTGTCGGACCGTCTATAGCAGTCATATCAGTTCTACTAAGCTATTTAGTAATTCCTTTTGAGTATCGTCTTGTTTTAGCTGATCTCGGTATAGGTGTTTTTTTATGGATCGCCATTTCAAGTATTGCTCCTATTGGTCTTCTTATGTCAGGATATGGATCGAATAATAAATATTCCTTTTCAGGTGGTCTACGAGCTGCTGCTCAATCTATTAGTTATGAAATACCATTAACTCTATGTGTATTATCAATATCTCTACGTGTGATTCGTTGGAATATGAACTTTTACCTCTTTTTCTTCTAGAAATCAAAGAACAAAAAGAGGTTCAATGTATTGAATAGATATTCTCATTTTTTTATTCAACATTCGGGTTGATGAGTTAAACCAGATAGTTATATGAGTGAAACAAAACAGCTTATCAATTTGTAGTAAGAATAAAAAATCTCATTCCCTATGTACAAGAATCAAGTTGAAGTAAACATAAGCAGCGTAAACTGTTTACCCCAAGATTCCGATTTTTTGATTAGTCATCATATCTTGAAGCGGGTGCAAACAAAAGATCAACTGTATGGAGTTTCTACTACTTTCTTTTATTTATTACTATACCGGCGATCAATCAAAAGTCAGTGGACAGTTAGGAACACCAAGGTACACAAAAGATTAGTAATCGAGATAATGTAAGGTATCAAAAAAGAGGTTTTTCCACATAAAACGAATCATAATAAGGACTTGAAATTGGTAGAAATGATCAAGTAGTACTTCCCTACGATTCCGATCTAGAGTATGCTCCTATTCACTGATTAAAGAAATGACTATCAAGAACGAATTAATCCTTTATTTTTTTTTGAAGTACCCTCTCCTGAGACAGAAGAAGAGGAAAAAAGAAATGGAATGCCATATATGGGATGAATAATAAAAAAAAATCTTTCTTTATTCTTTCTTCCATATTCATACATATACAATTCTTATCATGATTCATGAACTAATGCCTAGTTCTTTATATTTTTTGATATAACGAGTATTTTATTGAAAGATTCAGTTATTACCGAACAAAGAGAGATTCTCATTATAAAGGATAAGATCAATTCGGAAGCAACTTTTTGATTATTCTAGCAGACAGAATTCCATTGGTCTAATTTGGGACTCTCCGATCTATCTTTATTCTGTCTACCCCCAAAGAAAAATGCCGATAATACCGAACTAGTCCTTACATTTTTTGTGGCCATAGAGGAGCCGTATGAAGCTGAGGTTTCATGTACGGTTTTGAAATAGCGATGAAAACAGTCATGTTATTTTCGACTATGATTATCTAACAGTTCAAGTACAGTTGATATAGTTGAAGCACAGTCCAAATATGGTTTTTGGGGGTGGAATCTGTGGCGTCAGCCTATAGGCTTTCTAGTTTTTCTAATTTCTTCTCTAGCCGAATGTGAGAGATTGCCCTTTGATTTACCAGAAGCAGAGGAGGAATTAGTAGCAGGTTATCAAACCGAATATTCGGGTATCAAATATGCTCTCTTTTATCTTGCTTCTTACCTAAATCTATTAGTTTCTTCATTATTTGTCACAATTCTTTACTTAGGTGGGTGGAATTTCTCTATTCCGTACATATCCATTCCTGAACTTTTCAAAATAAAGAAAATGGCTGGAATTTTTGGAATGACAATTGGTATCTTTATTACATTAGCTAAGGCTTATTTGTTTCTCTTCATTTCTATCACAACAAGATGGACTTTACCTAGGATGAGAATAGACCAGTTATTAAATCTTGGATGGAAATTTCTTTTACCTATTTCTCTAGGTAATCTGTTATTAACAACTTCTTCTCAACTTGTCTCACTATAAATAACAGAATACGATAACAAGATTCTCGATTCATAATCTCTCTCAAACAAGAGAAAGAAACTTCCATTTTCTCATTGATATTTACAATATGTTCCCTATGGTAACTGGGTTCATGAATTATGGTCAACAAACAATACGAGCTGCAAGGTACATTGGTCAAAGTTTCATAATTACCTTATCCCACACAAATCGTTTACCTGTCACTATTCAATATCCTTATGAAAAATCGATCATGTCAGAGCGTTTCCGGGGTCGAATCCACTTTGAATTTGATAAATGTATTGCTTGTGAAGTATGTGTTCGTGTATGCCCGATAGATCTACCCCTTGTTGATTGGAGATTGGAAAGAGATATTAAAAAGAAACAATTGCTTAATTATAGTATTGATTTCGGGGTTTGTATATTTTGTGGTAATTGTGTCGAGTATTGTCCAACAAACTGTTTATCAATGACTGAAGAATATGAACTTTCTACTTATGATCGTCATGAATTGAATTATAATCAAATTGCTTTGGGTCGGTTACCAATCTCAATAATTGGAGATTACACAATTCAAACTCTTATGAATTCGACTCAAATCCAAATAGATAAAGAGAATTCCTTTGATTCAAGAACGATTACTAATTACTAAGATTTTTTTTGGTTAGTCAGTAACTACTAAAGAAAACTCAAAACTATTGATTGTCCAAAATCACTCTTTGATTGAAACTGAGAACCTGTTTTTCGTGATGGGATGATTTCGAAATATACAATTTGAACCACTATTCAAACTAGTCTTTTTTCGGATAAAAATTCTATTTACATTAATCCATATTTCCTTTTCATTCTATGACAAATTTATCATAAACTATATTTTATACAAGAAGAAAATAGGGTAACCCCCTTTCCTGGACCTTTTAGTATGGTCATGATATATTTCAATTTCTTTGTTTTTTTTTTACATAATGGGTTTACCTCGACCAATACATGATATTCTTGTGGTATTTCTGGGATCAGTTCTTGTATTAGGGAGTCTAGGGGTAGTATTACTTACCAATCCAATTTATTCTGCCTTTTCGTTGGGATTTGTTCTTATTTCTATATCTTTATTCTATATTTCATTGAACTCCTATTTTGTAGCTGCCGCACAGCTCCTTATTTATGTCGGAGCCATAAATGTATTGATCTTATTTGCTGTAATGTTCATGAATGCTTCAGAATATTCCAAAGATTCCTATCTTTGGACCATTGGAGATGGGGTTACTTCAATGGTTTGTACAACTATTCTTTTTTCACTAATGACTACTATCCCAGATACATCATGGTACGGGATTCTTTGGACTACAAGATCAAACCAAATTATAGAACAGGACCTCATAAATAACGTTCAACAAATTGGGATTCATTTAGCAACAGATTTTTTTCTTCCCTTTGAACTCATTTCTATAATTCTTTTAGTTTCCTTGATAGGAGCAATTACTATGGCTCGACAATAATAAATACTTAGAATGATTCCAAATTCTAAGAATTGATAATTCTAAATAAAAAAATACAAATTTTTTGTCCCTTTTTACCTCAAAAAGTAATAAATATCAAAAAGTAATAAATATAAATAATAATAAATCAAAATAATAGTAATTAGAAAAGAAATTATAAAAAAAAATATTTATCTTTTTTTTTTTTAATTTAAAAATTAAGGAGTCAATTAATCATGTTTGAACACACGCTTTTTTTTAGTGTTTATTTATTCTCTATTGGTCTCTACGGATTAATTACAAGTCGAAACATGGTTAGGGCACTTATGTGCATTGAACTTATACTTAATTCTGTTAATATAAATCTTGTAATTTTTTCTAACATGGTTGATAATCGACAATTAAAAGGGGACATTTTATCCATTTTTGTTATAGCTATTGCAGCTGCCGAAGCGGCTATCGGATTAGCAATTGTTTCATCCATTCATCGTAACAGAAAATCAACCAGTATCAATCAATCAAATTTCTTAAATAATTAGTTATATTTATCACAGGGATAAACCATCCAAAAAAACTTAATTTCAGTATTCATTCCTTTTTTTTGTTTTATTTGTTGAATTTTTGAGTTGAATATATTATATTTTTTGTGAAATAAGAAAAACCAATTCGTCAAAAATTCGCATTTAGTATAGTATGTAAAATTCATCTAGTAATGATTGTTGAGATGAAATTCTTAATCTTTTGGCCTTTTTTTTTTAATAATATTATATATATAATAAAAATTTTTCAATTTTATTGTTCAATTTTTAATAAGTCATTGCTTCATCTGGTGTCTCAAATATAATAAACTCCTTTACTACTTTGACCAGATCGAAAATTTTTAATTTCCAAAATTTTAATTTAGAAATTCAATGTCACATTCAGTAAAAATTTATGATACCTGTATAGGGTGTACTCAATGTGTGCGAGCTTGTCCTACAGATGTATTGGAAATGATATCTTGGAATGGATGTAAGGCCAAGCAAATTGCTTCCGCACCAAGAACCGAAGATTGTGTAGGTTGTAAAAGATGTGAATCTGCCTGTCCTACAGATTTTTTAAGTGTCCGTGTTTATCTAGGGCCTGAAACAACTCGTAGCATGGCTCTAGCTTATTGATACGTTAGAAAAAGTTCCATCTGAATCTTTTGATTCCTATTTACCGAAAAAACCCGTACTCGATCAAAGCTATAATCTCGAGCACGGGTTTCTCTGGTCAAAACGTATCTCGTTCTTATCATTCATGAATTATTTTCCTTGGTTAACAATACTTGTTGTTTTTCCCATATCCGCAGGCTCTTTTATTTTCTTTTTTCCTCATAAAGGAAACAAGATATATCGATGGTATACTCTATATATATGTTTGTTAGAACTTATTCTAACAGCTTATGTACTTTGTTATTATTTCCAATTTGATGTTAAATTAATCCAACTTAAAGAAAATTTGAAATGGATAGATGTTTTTGATTTCCACTGGAGATTGGGAGTTGATGGGCTTTCCATAGAACCTATTTTATTGACAGGCTTTATTACTACTTTAGCCAGTTTAGCAGCTTGGCCAATTACTCGAAATTGTCAATTGTTTTATTTTCTTTTGTTAGCAATGTACAGCGGTCAAATGGGATTATTTTTTTCTCAAAACCTTTTACTTTTCTTTATCATGTGGGAACTTGAATTAATTCCCGTTTACTTACTTTTATCCTTGTGGGGGGGTAAGAAACGTCTTTATTCAGCTACTAAATTCATTTTATACACAGCAGGAGGATCTATCTTTTTATTAACTGGAGTTCTCGGTATGGGTCTGTATGCTTCTAATAAACCAGTACTAGATTTTGAAAGATTGATTAATCAATCATATCCTATTGTATTAGAAATAACATTTTATATTGGGTTTCTTATTGCATATGCTATAAAATTGCCAATTATACCCCTGCATACATGGTTACCAGATACCCACGGAGAAGCACATTATAGTACATGTATGCTCTTAGCTGGAATTTTATTAAAAATGGGAGCATATGGATTAATTCGAATTAATATGGAATTATTACCCCACGCTCATTCTATATTTTCTCCTTGGTTGATAATAATAGGAACCATACAAATTATTTATGGAGCTTCAACTTCTTTTGGTCAACGCAATTTAAAAAAGCGAATAGCATATTCTTCTATATCTCATATGGGTTTCATAGCTATAGGAATTGGTTCTATAACCGACATGGGATTAAATGGAGCTATTTTACAAATTCTTTCTCATGGATTTATTGGTGCTGCCTTTTTTTTCTTGGTAGGCACGAGTTGTGATAGAATTCGTCTTGTTTATCTTGAAGAAATGGGAGGGATATCTATCTTAATGCCAAAAATATTTGCTTTGTTCAGTAGTTTCTCTATAGCTTCTCTTGCATTACCAGGACTTAGCGGTTTTATTGCAGAATTTGTAGTATTTCTGGGATTTATTACTAGTCAAAAATATCTTTTAATACCAAAAATCATAATTAGTTTCGTAATGACTGTTGGAATAGTATTAACTCCTATTTATTTGTTATCTATATTACGTCAGATGTTCTATGGCTACAAGTTATTTCATGTTTCAAGCTCGAATTTTTTTGATTCGGATTCTGGATCACGAGAACTCTTCCTTTCAATCTGTCTTTTTTTACCAATAATAGGAATTGGTATTTATCCTGATTTTGTTTTTTCATTATCAATTGAGAGAGTACAAACTATCTTATCTAATTATTATCATGGATAATGTTTTATCCATTTTTCAGAAAATAAATGTTTCTATAATAAAATAGAATTTTCCTAATTAAATAAATTAGGTAAAAGATTTTTTCATTTTTTTTTAATAATGAACAAAATTTTAATCAGATATATGTTGAGTTTTTGAAAATTAAAAAAATTATCAAAAACTCAAAAAAAGTTTTCATTGGATTGGAAAAAATAATCTTTCTTTTACTTTTTTTCTTATACTTCTTTATTTCTTAAAATCATATATCTAATTATATATCTAAATTCAAAATTAAAATCCGAGATTTTTTGAATTTAGACAGTTTTTTTCTTATGTAAGCCCACTTAGCTCAGAGGTTAGAGCATCGCATTTGTAATGCGATGGTCATCGGTTCAACTCCGATAGTGGGCTTTTTTTCTTTTCTATAGATTTTCTATAATTAAAATTCTTCCGCTTTTCAAAAAAAGAATGCTGAAGAATTTTTTTCATAAGTAATATAGTTTTTTTCATAAGTAATATAGTTATTAATCGCGACTATTTTTTTTTTAATCGAAACTAAGGTCTATATTCTCAAGTCAATTTAGGTTTAATATATTAAACCTAATATGAAAAAGAGATTTTTATAGTTTCAATAGTCGAAATGTAGAACGTTAGACTATTTAAAATCTTTTCCTTTTTGTTTTTCTTTTTTATTTATATTGGTGTTTATTTTTTATATATAAATCTTTTTGAATGATTTGCTTTTTTTTTATAAAATTTCCTATAATAAAACAAGAATTATTACTTTTTTGATTAAAAAAATTTACTTTTTTTTTGATTAAAAAAATTTACTTTTTTTGCTGATAAAATTACTATTTTTCTAATACCTAATAATTTGCTTAGTTTGCAAAAAGGATCTTCACGAAGTCGCTATGTATTCTAAATACATAATAAGAAAGAAATAAAAAGAGACGAACTAATAAAAAAACTAAACTAAATAAGAGAAAGTTCGAATCCTTCTGTTCCACATATTGGCTATTATTTTTGAATAGTAAATTGATGGAAATGGAGGTGTCACTAAAGTAACAAACGGGTGTTCTCCCATTACGTTCAAAAATAATTTTGTAATTACAAATACAATAAAAGGTTCAAGTCTTTCTGTCCCCCGTATAGATCGATGATCATCGATCTATATTTTTTTGATGCAAAATCAAAATTCTTTTAATGCAAAATCAAATTTTATTAGCAATATAAAAAAAGTTCGACCCTATTATTTTTATTTTTTAATTTTTAGGAGAATTACAGTATGACCAACATCAAATTTATTTTAGAGTACCTTTTTGCTGCAGGATTGACTTATTTTAAGTCAAAATTTATGACTCTGACTACTTATATAGTCAGAGTAGGTAAAGATGGACCTATTAATTCATGTGACTCAGAATCATCTTTTAAGTTGGATAGAAGAACGGATTTTATTGGAAAAAAACGATCTAAAAAATGATTTAATTATGAAAAATCATTTTAAAATGGTTCAAAGATGAGTGAATGATTTCATTTACAGTTTAATTTCTCTTATAAGAGAATACTTTCTTTATTTTGGAGATACTATTCTCCCTCTGCTACGAAGAATCTGTGTAGAAATGAAATACTTAGAGACTTCCAAGGAATTAGACCCATTCTCTTCGCTTTCGCTATAGGTTTTGGACCAGTATTGTTAATATAGGTAATATTAATTACCTTTTTTATAGGGTTTTTTGATATTCTTTTTTTAGGATACCAAAAAATTATTTTTAATGGGATACTAAAAAATTTTTTGGTATCCTAAATATAGGATACTTAAGTTGATGAATTGAAAAAAAATGGTTCATTTTTTTTTTCAATCAAAAAAGATTTAGAAGAGAGGGAAAGAATTTATAAATGTTATATGCTCCTCCATTAGAACATATAAAGTGTTTCTAAAGATATCTATTTTCTAATATATTAATTAATTCAACTATATATAAATCTGAATGAACCGTAGCTATGTAATCCTATTCCTAAAAGATTGATACCAAAGTAACATATCCAAATAATAAGAAATCCGATAGAAGCTATAAATGCAGAATTTTTACCTTTCCAATTTTGGTGCATTCTAATATGCAAATAGATTGCAAATATTGTCCAAGTTATAAATGCCCAAGTTTCTTTGGGATCCCAATTCCAATAGGATCCCCAAGCTTCATTAGCCCATACTGCTCCACAAAGAATACCTAAGGTTAAAATGATAAATCCGAAAGTAATAACACGATAACTCCAATAATCCAAACGCTCAAATAATTCATATTTGTAATAATTTGCAAATAAAGGGAAGGAGTTTTTTTTCAAAAAACTTATCTTTTCTTTCCAATAATGAATTCGACCATTTGGAACGGAATGACATAATTTTTCAACTACAAAAGAATCAATCTTTTTTTGACATGTAAGAATTAAAAGAGCAACTGATAATAAAGACCCGCATAAAAGAGCTGCATAACTCAACAACATCATACTTACATGCATTATTAACCACTGAGATTGCAATGCAGGTGCTAATATTGTGGATTTATGCATTTCTGCTGAGAGACAGAAACCTGATGTCGCAAAAGCTTGAGTAAAAATAGTACTTGGTGTAATTATTGTGTTTAACTCATAATTATGGTTCCGAGTCTTCGGAACCATATGAATAACACAGAGACTACATGAAAGAAAGATTAAAGACTCATATAAATTACTTAATGGAAAGTGCCCTGAATAAATCCAACGAAAAATTAAAAATCCAGTTGTAGAGAAAAAAGTAATAATTATCCCTTTCTCTAAGGAATTACGTAATTCAAGAATCTCACCAGATAATAAGGTAATCAAGTTAATTATAATGACAATTGAAATAATTGAAAAAGAAATATGATTTAATATATATTCTACAGTTAGAAATATCATAAAAGAATTTTATCTTCAGAATTTTGAATTTATAATTGTTAAATTCAATATATTATAACATTTTTATAGCCATGCCGCCACTCGGACTCGAACCGAGATACACTAGGCACTGCTTCCTAAGAGCAGCGTGTCTACCAATTTCACCATGGCGGCTTATTTTAAATAATAAGCCAATTCATGCTCAATCGTCAAGATTCAAAAATTCTATTTAAAATAAGAAACTTTAGAATAGATAAAGAAAAAAGTTTTTTTCATCTTAATCTTCAATGGTAAAATCTTACTTTTTTTTATGTAACTTACTATTTTCTTTCTCAATTATCTTTTTTTTGTATCAAGAATGATAGGAAAAAAATCTTTTCTTCATATCACAAAAAAGAAAAAGAATTTAGTCTTTTTAATTATTTAATATTCTAGTAAAATAAGAAAAGAAATACAAAGTTTTTATTATTAATATTTTTTAATTAATATTAAAAGTATATTATAAATCTTTGCTTAATTTATATAAATTTTTTATAAATTTATATAGGGAATATATAAATTTCAAATAGAATTTAAATTCTATTAAACTTTTCATAAAATCTTTTTTTCTATTGTGAAAAGTTAATTAATAAGTCAAAAGTTACTTAATCAAAAGTTACTTAATTAAGTAATTGAAATCCTAAGATATCCATCTTAGAACTACAAATTATATATAATTTGTAGTTCTAATTAATGACCATTCCCTTATACGGGGGGTGGGAGGATTTGAACCTTCAAAAATATCCTAGTGACATCCTTATTTCTATCCATTTGTTGTTCAAAACGCATAACAAATGAATAGAAAAATAGTGATTTTACTTTTTTTAGAAAAAAGACCAAGTGACATATATATCCTATCAAAATGGAATAAATAAGTCAATAGAAAAACATTTAATCAAATGGGATTTGATTAGTCCTTTTCCATTTTTTGTATCTTATAGTCTACTGTGTGTCTTTCTTATCTTAATTAAATGATTCTTACTTTTTCTTTGTTATATTTTGAAATTCAGTACAACTAACGATTTTTATATGACTGAAATTCTATAGGTCAGTTACACACATATCTATATAATATCTATATTATTTATTTTTTCTAATATAAATTAGAAATATCTAATAGGAAAAAACACTTGGATATTTTTTTTTGATCTGACTTTACAAACAAAATGTATTTGCTAATATGTTATTAGATATTTAAATGAAAGACAAAGAAAAGGGGAATAAAATAATAGAAAAAACAAAGGAGAATATTATTAACTTAATAATATAATATATTTTTTTTTTCTTTATAAAAAAATAAAAAAGAAAGACTTTTAAATTCTTTAGAAAATTTTAATTATTATATATTATTTTATAAAAAATAAATTATAAATTAGAAGATTTTTAGTTACTACAGAGAAGCTTTCCTTCTATATTTCTATATAATATATGTGTTTCATTTATAACAAAATTTTATGTTATAATATTTTTGAATATGTGTTGAATATATGTATGTGAATTAAAAAGAAAGGAAGATTAATAAAAACAATGATACAGAAGATAAATAAAAGAATAAATAAAATGAGACTCTGCCATTTCCTATAAATTTAACTCCTTCTCCTATAAAAAAACTTGTGACACCTATTCCATTTGGAATCCCATCAATTATATGTCTATCAAAAAATTCAGTGAATTTACTTAATCTTCTTATACCCGATGTAAAAACAATAGTATAAAGAATATCTATGTAACCGCGATTATATGACCAATTGTATATTGCATTTTGTATTTGGTCTAATAAATTTCTTTTAACACCTTTTTTTAAAAATAAATTAATAAGAAATAAATTCGGAAAAAAGGAATTTATAGATCCATAAAAAATGAATGCTATGCATAATCCAAAAGTTGCTATACTTACTGAAAAGATTACATTTTGAAAAAATTCATAAAAAATTACACATTGATTTGAACTTTTGATGAAAGAATTTTTTGATAAAGTTAACCATCTTGATAATAAATCAAAATCTAGTCCTCTTCCATCAAAGTGAATTCCTATTGAACCAATGAACACAGTAAAAAGTATTAATAGGAGAAGAGGAATTAGCATAGTATTGTCTGATTCATGAGGAAATAGAGAAGTATATTTATTTGCAAAAAAAATTTTAAAGCAGTATATACTATTTCTTACATTATTATTTTTTTCTTTTGAAAAAAAGGAGACTTTTTTGTTTATTGTGGATAAAGGCAAATTTCTATTAGTATTTGATCTGTTACATGTGCTTTTACCCCATAGAGATATTGAATAAAACAAATTTGTTTTAGTACCACTATAAGCTTGAAAATGAATACGCAAATATCCATCAAAAGTAAGTAAATATACTCGAAACATATAAAATGCTGTTAATCCTGTAGTGAAGTAAGCTATTATTCCAAAAATTGGAGAATGTAGCCAACTATTACTAAGAATCTCATCTTTAGACCAGAAACAGGCAAGGGGTGGAATACCACAAAGAGAAAGTGTGCCTAATAAAAAGGCAGTTCTCGTAATTGGAATATAGTTAGTTAAACCACCCATAAGAACCATATTTTGATTTTTCTCCGGTGAATATCCAACAACAGGTTCCATTGAATGAATAATAGATCCAGATCCTAAAAACAATAAAGCCTTAGAGTAAGCGTGGGTGATCAAATGAAATAAAGCAGCTCGAAACGAACCTATACCTAAAGCTAGTATAATATAACCTAATTGAGACATTGTAGAATAAGCTAAGCTTCTTTTAATGTCTTTTTGAGCAAGAGCCAAAGTAGCTCCTAAAAATAAAGTTATTAAACCTATTGAAGAGATAATATGCATTATATAAGGTGTTATTAAGAAAAGAGGAAACAGCCGAGCTACAAGAAAAACTCCCGCTGCTACCATGGTAGCGGCGTGTATAAGAGCAGAAATAGGAGTAGGTCCTTCCATAGCATCAGGTAACCATATATGAAGAGGGAATTGTGCGGATTTAGCAATCGCACCAACAAATAATAAAAAGGTACATAAAGTAGTAAATAAAGAATTCACTCCATTTTTTTGTATGAAATTATTGGTTATTTCAAATAAATCTCGAAATTCGAAACTACCAATTATCCAATAAAAACCTAAAATTCCTAATAATAAACCAAAATCACCTATACGATTAGTTACAAAAGCTTTTTGGCAGGCATTTGCAGCGAGCGGTCGTGTAAACCAAAATCCTATTAGCAAATAGGAAAATATTCCCACTATTTCCCAAAAAACATAAATTTGTATCAAATTTGAACTTGTAATTAGTCCCAACATAGAAGCATTAAAAAGATTCAAATAAGCAAAAAATCTCAAATATCCTTGATCATGAGACATATAATTGTCACTGTAAATAAGAACTGTGATTCCAACAGTACTAATGAGTACTAGCATAATTGAGGTAAGTGGATCAATCAAATATCCGAATTCTAAAGAAAAATCCTTATTAATGGTCCAAGACCATAGGTATTGATAAATAAAACTCCCATTTATTTGTTGAATAGAAAGATTTAAGGAAAATATCATAGTTATGATTAAAAAAAAAATACTTGGAAAAGCCCATATGCGACGAATACTTTTTGTTGCTGTCGAAATAAGTAGAAGTCCAAGCCCTATTATTATAGGAACTGGAAGTGAAAGAAAGGGTATTATCCATGCATATTGATATATAAGTTCCATAAGATATTAAGAAGTTTAATTGTTAATTGATATTTTTTCTTTTCCTGAAAATTTGATTCACCAATCCTTATTTCTATTAAAATATATTAAATATTTTAAATTAAAGAATAGTGTAAAGAATAAGAAAGAAATCAGACAATACGATTTTAAGTCAAATATAGAAATTAAAAATTTCTGTACTTTTTTATTATTAAAATTCTAAAAAGAGAAAATATTATTTGGATTCAAATAGGATAAAAATATTTTGATTTCCCAAATAATGAACTTTACTTTTTTTCACTAATTTTCACTAATTAAATTTTGAATTTTAATTAATTAGCAAATAACAAATAAGGAAAATTGAGGTAAAAAGGGACAAAAAATTTGTATTTTTTTATTTAGAATTATCAATTCTTAGAATTTGGAATCATTCTAAGTATTTATTATTGTCGAGCCATAGTAATTGCTCCTATCAAGGAAACTAAAAGAATTATAGAAATGAGTTCAAAGGGAAGAAAAAAATCTGTTGCTAAATGAATCCCAATTTGTTGAACGTTATTTATGAGGTCCTGTTCTATAATTTGGTTTGATCTTGTAGTCCAAAGAATCCCGTACCATGATGTATCTGGGATAGTAGTCATTAGTGAAAAAAGAATAGTTGTACAAACCATTGAAGTAACCCCATCTCCAATGGTCCAAAGATAGGAATCTTTGGAATATTCTGAAGCATTCATGAACATTACAGCAAATAAGATCAATACATTTATGGCTCCGACATAAATAAGGAGCTGTGCGGCAGCTACAAAATAGGAGTTCAATGAAATATAGAATAAAGATATAGAAATAAGAACAAATCCCAACGAAAAGGCAGAATAAATTGGATTGGTAAGTAATACTACCCCTAGACTCCCTAATACAAGAACTGATCCCAGAAATACCACAAGAATATCATGTATTGGTCGAGGTAAACCCATTATGTAAAAAAAAAACAAAGAAATTGAAATATATCATGACCATACTAAAAGGTCCAGGAAAGGGGGTTACCCTATTTTCTTCTTGTATAAAATATAGTTTATGATAAATTTGTCATAGAATGAAAAGGAAATATGGATTAATGTAAATAGAATTTTTATCCGAAAAAAGACTAGTTTGAATAGTGGTTCAAATTGTATATTTCGAAATCATCCCATCACGAAAAACAGGTTCTCAGTTTCAATCAAAGAGTGATTTTGGACAATCAATAGTTTTGAGTTTTCTTTAGTAGTTACTGACTAACCAAAAAAAATCTTAGTAATTAGTAATCGTTCTTGAATCAAAGGAATTCTCTTTATCTATTTGGATTTGAGTCGAATTCATAAGAGTTTGAATTGTGTAATCTCCAATTATTGAGATTGGTAACCGACCCAAAGCAATTTGATTATAATTCAATTCATGACGATCATAAGTAGAAAGTTCATATTCTTCAGTCATTGATAAACAGTTTGTTGGACAATACTCGACACAATTACCACAAAATATACAAACCCCGAAATCAATACTATAATTAAGCAATTGTTTCTTTTTAATATCTCTTTCCAATCTCCAATCAACAAGGGGTAGATCTATCGGGCATACACGAACACATACTTCACAAGCAATACATTTATCAAATTCAAAGTGGATTCGACCCCGGAAACGCTCTGACATGATCGATTTTTCATAAGGATATTGAATAGTGACAGGTAAACGATTTGTGTGGGATAAGGTAATTATGAAACTTTGACCAATGTACCTTGCAGCTCGTATTGTTTGTTGACCATAATTCATGAACCCAGTTACCATAGGGAACATATTGTAAATATCAATGAGAAAATGGAAGTTTCTTTCTCTTGTTTGAGAGAGATTATGAATCGAGAATCTTGTTATCGTATTCTGTTATTTATAGTGAGACAAGTTGAGAAGAAGTTGTTAATAACAGATTACCTAGAGAAATAGGTAAAAGAAATTTCCATCCAAGATTTAATAACTGGTCTATTCTCATCCTAGGTAAAGTCCATCTTGTTGTGATAGAAATGAAGAGAAACAAATAAGCCTTAGCTAATGTAATAAAGATACCAATTGTCATTCCAAAAATTCCAGCCATTTTCTTTATTTTGAAAAGTTCAGGAATGGATATGTACGGAATAGAGAAATTCCACCCACCTAAGTAAAGAATTGTGACAAATAATGAAGAAACTAATAGATTTAGGTAAGAAGCAAGATAAAAGAGAGCATATTTGATACCCGAATATTCGGTTTGATAACCTGCTACTAATTCCTCCTCTGCTTCTGGTAAATCAAAGGGCAATCTCTCACATTCGGCTAGAGAAGAAATTAGAAAAACTAGAAAGCCTATAGGCTGACGCCACAGATTCCACCCCCAAAAACCATATTTGGACTGTGCTTCAACTATATCAACTGTACTTGAACTGTTAGATAATCATAGTCGAAAATAACATGACTGTTTTCATCGCTATTTCAAAACCGTACATGAAACCTCAGCTTCATACGGCTCCTCTATGGCCACAAAAAATGTAAGGACTAGTTCGGTATTATCGGCATTTTTCTTTGGGGGTAGACAGAATAAAGATAGATCGGAGAGTCCCAAATTAGACCAATGGAATTCTGTCTGCTAGAATAATCAAAAAGTTGCTTCCGAATTGATCTTATCCTTTATAATGAGAATCTCTCTTTGTTCGGTAATAACTGAATCTTTCAATAAAATACTCGTTATATCAAAAAATATAAAGAACTAGGCATTAGTTCATGAATCATGATAAGAATTGTATATGTATGAATATGGAAGAAAGAATAAAGAAAGATTTTTTTTTATTATTCATCCCATATATGGCATTCCATTTCTTTTTTCCTCTTCTTCTGTCTCAGGAGAGGGTACTTCAAAAAAAAATAAAGGATTAATTCGTTCTTGATAGTCATTTCTTTAATCAGTGAATAGGAGCATACTCTAGATCGGAATCGTAGGGAAGTACTACTTGATCATTTCTACCAATTTCAAGTCCTTATTATGATTCGTTTTATGTGGAAAAACCTCTTTTTTGATACCTTACATTATCTCGATTACTAATCTTTTGTGTACCTTGGTGTTCCTAACTGTCCACTGACTTTTGATTGATCGCCGGTATAGTAATAAATAAAAGAAAGTAGTAGAAACTCCATACAGTTGATCTTTTGTTTGCACCCGCTTCAAGATATGATGACTAATCAAAAAATCGGAATCTTGGGGTAAACAGTTTACGCTGCTTATGTTTACTTCAACTTGATTCTTGTACATAGGGAATGAGATTTTTTATTCTTACTACAAATTGATAAGCTGTTTTGTTTCACTCATATAACTATCTGGTTTAACTCATCAACCCGAATGTTGAATAAAAAAATGAGAATATCTATTCAATACATTGAACCTCTTTTTGTTCTTTGATTTCTAGAAGAAAAAGAGGTAAAAGTTCATATTCCAACGAATCACACGTAGAGATATTGATAATACACATAGAGTTAATGGTATTTCATAACTAATAGATTGAGCAGCAGCTCGTAGACCACCTGAAAAGGAATATTTATTATTCGATCCATATCCTGACATAAGAAGACCAATAGGAGCAATACTTGAAATGGCGATCCATAAAAAAACACCTATACCGAGATCAGCTAAAACAAGACGATACTCAAAAGGAATTACTAAATAGCTTAGTAGAACTGATATGACTGCTATAGACGGTCCGACACTAAACAGACGAATATCTCCTCGAGATGGGAGGAGGTCCTCTTTCAAAAGTAATTTAGTCCCATCTGCTATAGCTTGAAGAATTCCCAACGGACCAGCATATTCAGGCCCAATACGCTGTTGGATCGCTGCAGATATTTCTCTTTCTAACCAAACAATTACTAGTACCCCTATTGTGATTCCCAATATCAGGGTCAAAATAGGTACAATCCATATCAGTCCATAGACTTCTTTGAAAAATCCCGATGTAGAGAAAGAATTGATAGTTTGTACTTCTGTCGTATCAATTATCATTTCAACGATCAACTTCTCCCATAATGATATCTATACTACCTAATATCGTCATGATATCAGCCAATTTCATTCTTTTAACTAGCTGAGGAAGAATTTGCAAATTGATAAAAGCGGGTGGACGAATTTTCCATCTCCAGGGGAAAACACTATTATCTCCTATCAAATAAATTCCTAATTCCCCTTTTGGGGCTTCCACTCTCACATAAAGTTCTTGTTTCGACAATTCAAAATTGGGTGAAGGTTTTTTACTTATAAATCTATATGCAAAATCATTCCATTCGGAATTCTTTGCTCTATCAAAGCGTCGGACTTCTAAACTCTCATAGGGTCCTCCAGGAATTCCCTCTAGAGCCTGTTGAATCATTTTTATGGATTCCCTCATTTCACCGATTCGTACTAAATAACGAGCTAATGAATCTCCTTCTTTTTGCCATTGGATTTCCCAATCGAATTCATTGTAACACTCATAATTATCAACTTTACGAAGATCCCATTGGATTCCAGAAGCTCGTAACATTGGCCCGGATAAACCCCAATTTACTGCTTCTTCTCCACCAATAATGCCCACTCCTTCCACTCGTTCCAAAAAAATGGGATTCCGTGTAATCAGTTTTTGATATTCAACAACTCCTGTTAAGAAATAATCGCAGAAATCGAAACATTTCTCTATCCATCCATAAGGTAGATCAGCAGCTACCCCCCCGATGCGGAAATAATTATGCATCATTCGCATACCTGTGGCGGCTTCGAATAGATTGTATATCAATTCTCTCTCTCTGAAAATATAGAAGAAAGGAGTCTGTGCACCGATATCTGCCATAAAAGGTCCAAGCCATAACAAATGAGAAGCTATACGGCTCAATTCCAGCATAATAACTCGGATATAGCTAGCTCTTTGAGGTACTTGAACATTTTCCAATTTTTCTGGTGCATTTACCGTTATTGCCTCTGTGAACATAGTAGCTAAATAATCCCACCGTGTTACATAAGGTAGATATTGTATAATTGTTCGGTTTTCCGCTATTTTTTCCATTCCTCTGTGTAAATAGCCCAATATGGGTTCACAATCAATAACATCTTCACCATCGAGAGTAAGGATCAGTCGAAGAACACCATGCATTGATGGGTGGTGAGGACCCATATTGACTATCATGAGATCTTTTCTTGTAACCGGTACAGTCATATCTTTTCTTCCTGAATTCATTATTCAATGAATTCCTCAAAGTGAGGCTCATCAAAATGAAAAATCGAATACTACTAAAAAAAATTCAAACGATGAAATTAACGAGTTTGTGGCTCTCGAATATTCAACTGATCAATTAATTTATTATAACGTACTCGATTTTTCTTTGACAAATAAGTCAGCAACCGTTGACGTTTTCCCAGAATTTTTCGTAGACCCCTTTCCGATAAAAAATCTTTTTTGTGCAATTCTAAATGGGAAGTAAGCCTCTGTATCTTATTGGTGAAACTGAATACTTGAAATTCAACAGAACCCTTGTTTTCTTCTTGTGGAATAATAGGAGTGAATGAATTTTTGACCATAAATAACAAAATTTTTCTATCTTTTTTCTTTCTTTTTCATGGATGATTTTTCCGATCAGGAAAAATCAAAAAATCAGAATTATGCCAGTTATTTGAATCTAGTACACACAAAAATTTGGATTGATTCATATACTACTTTGTTATTCTATCCAAATCAAATGAAGGATTTGATTTGGATAGAAATTGATTTATATACTATACAATACCTGATAAATTTTTTTTAGAAATTTAATAACCTTTGGTCCCGAAAGGTAGATATTTGGATTTCTCGATATTTTATTTGAGAAAATAAAACCCCGGACCCAAAAAAAACTAATTCGCAACGAGAGCTCAAAGGGAGCTTATTAATTTGCGAATCCCTCTCTTCCCACTCGGATTCCGAAAATGGGAGTGAATACGATGGGTCCAACTCCTCTGATGGATAAGGATCATCGATTGACCATTTGAAATATCTCACCTCCTCGTTTATTTCTTGCAGTAAATCCAGAACATAAAATCCAGAAAAAGTTTTATGTTTTTCATAGTACTGCATGAACCTCTCCATGCCGCGAAGAAGGTTATTGCAACGATGTCTTAAAAACATATCGGAATATTGCTCGAACTCTTCATACAAGCGATAGTCCTTATAATTTATACGATCATCATCGTCATCGGAATCATAGGACTCATCAGAATAATAGTCCTCATCAGAAAAATAGTCCTCATCATCTGATTCCTCCTCAGATGATCCCTCATGTGACTCTGACAATGAGTTCTCATCTGACTTGGAATCAAAGTTTTCCGATGATGATGAGTCCTCATCTGATAATGAATCATCTGATGATGATTCAGATGATGATCCTTCATTCCAAGAATTTATATCTTGATTTGAATGGACTCTTATTTTTCTAGGAATAAGAAACCTTGACAAGGGCTGGAAAGCCCTCTGAAAAACATAAAGTAGCTCAATAAAATGAGCTACTAATTGTTTTAAAAGACTTAGAATCCTTGCTAAAATCTCAGTATTAAACCCGAGATTCTCGGCGAATGGCCAGTGACCCAAGAAAACGAAAGAATCGGTTAAATTTTTCATATGATCTCCTTTAAATTATATGATGTTCTTTTCCTGAGAGGAAAAGGGGATTGAATTCCCTAAGATTAATAAAAAAAAAAGAAAATATTATTTTCAAGATTTGCAATAGGATGGCTTGTATCCTTATAATATGAAATCGAATGGATCTATATCCATAATATGGATACTTAAGAATGAATAAGATTTTTCAAATTCCGTAGCATAGCTATGATGAAATCAAAAGTCTGTAACAGAGTTTCCAAAAAAATCTGTTGTTGAGTCAATTAGTTTTGAACCCTTGAGTCATAGTCAACTAAGTTGAGGTCAGATCATGACGTGTACCAAGGGCTATAACTCAAATATGGTTCTCGAAAAAAGAAAGAAAAAAATTAAAAGATTGGATACCCCTTTACAATATCTATACAAAACAAAAGGTATATTTGTATCCATTTATAAAGAAATTAAGGAAAAAAGTCTTTAAGATAAGAATTCTGCGAATTTCTTTATTCCTATATTGGTATAGGAAATAGACTATTTTCGAATTCTAGATTGTGGATACATATGTATCCTTAACATACTGAAACGACTTCCATTATTCGTATCAAACCAATAGCGATTCATACATAATAAATCTTCCAATCGGTAATTGGGCCAAAGAAAAGATTTACATTTAACGAATTAATTTGCATCTGTATTAAGTTTCTTCTCATTGAAAACATTGAATAATTTTCTAGAGTTTGTGATGTCGTCTTCATTGCCAGAGTTTTTTATGTTTTTTTTATTGAAATCGAATCGATTCATATATATATATTTTTTTCCATAAAATGGGATAACATTCCAATTAGGGTAATTGAAAGAACTTAAAATTCGCAATTCTCTACAACGTCTAGAAGATAGAATATCTTCAGGACGAAGGAAGTCCTGAGTTTGATCCTGACTTTGATTGAACAATGAGGTATTGATACTACAATAATATCACCTGTTTCTACCCAAGATCCCAGCATCGCAATCCCATTCCTATCCAAATTGCGGAGAAAATGAGTCTCGAGATGGGGTATTCCCTTAGTGATTCTTTCAGGGCCTTGATTTGTCATATAAGTCTTAATTTCATATCTCCGAATAGAAAAAGAAGTAAAAATATCTTCATATATCAGACGTTCGCTAATTAGTACTGCATCTTCAGAATTATAACCCTCCCATGGCATATAAGCTACTAATATGTTTTTTCCTAAGGCGAGTTCCCCACCAATGGTAGCAGCACCGTCCGCTAAAATTTGACCTTTTTTAACGCATTTACCTCCCTGAACCCGGGGTTTTTGATGGATCAAAGTTTTTTTGTTGGAACCTTGATACTTAACTAAAGGAATACTTTCAGTATTCTCATTCCTTGAAAAAAGGATCTTTTGACTATCAGTATAAAGGACCTTTCCCTGATGCTCAGCTATAACTGAAAACCCCGAATCTACAGCCGTTTGGCCTTCTAGTTTCAACCAAAAAATGCATATCTTTGATTTACTTGAATAAGGAAAGGTGAAAATCCATGATTTCTTGTCTTCATTCCTTTTTCTTCTATTTGATACATAGATTGGAAGGCTTTTTTGATAGAGTAAGACAGAATGGATTCAAAAAAAAAAGATGTTTGACATATATATTCGAGAGAGTCATATATTGATTATATGCAAATATCATCTTGCATATATATTCTAGTATAATAGAAAAATATTGATGATATGAGAATACTATCTTCTATATATGAAATGAGACATGGAAGGGGGACACTACGACGAAGTTCCGGGAGTTACGAAGGAAGCTTGGGACTTATATTGTTTATGGGTTGAGAACAAAAGTTGAACTCTAAGAGGTAGAATCTGCCGTTGTTCCTCAGTAGCTCAGTGGTAGAGCGGTCGGCTGTTAACTGATTGGTCGTAGGTTCGAATCCTACTTGGGGAGATTGGATTAGTTCTTAATGAAAGAATAAAGAATTTCATTAAATAAAGGCTTTGCCTTAGCAAGAGGTAACTCCTTCCCCATCTTTGTTTCTATTGCAAAAGAGCTTCTTTTATCAAATTCTGTTCTAGAATAATGGATATTCTTAATAAGGAAGAAGGCTTTTTAGCTATTAACTAGATAATTTCAAAAAAATCTTTTGAAATGTAATAAGTAGTATAAATGAAAATGTAAAATGTAATAAGTAGTATAAATGAAATAATCAAATGATATCTGAATCAAAACCTAAGTCTAGCGTAAGCTACACGAAATCATAGTCGAAAAGAAGAGACTGAAATAAGTAAGTTATGAGGGTTTAGAATAAAACTAGATAGTTAGAAAGAAATTGTATTCCTTCATTTTTATTCTATTTTTTATTACTTATACTTAACTTAAAAAAATACATATGTAATTAACTAGATAAAGAATTTCAAAAAAATCTTTTCAAATGTAATAACTAGTTAAGAATTCTTATTGATTTTTTTCTTCTTTTTCGATTCAAAAACCGAAAATAGGAAAGTTAAACCAATAAAAAGATATAAAGTAAACCAATCAAAAGATATAAAGGATTCCACCTCTTCTAGAGATTCTTTATTCTATTCCACCTCTTCTAGAGAATAGAACTTAAAGAAAAAGATATAAAGGAGGTTCATGACTGACAATAAAGATGTAAGAGTCAGAGCTTTTACAGAATGTACTAGTTGTCGTGTAATAATCAGAGTTCTTTTAAGAGTTACTAGGTTTGTTCGAGAAGAAGTGTCAATAAAAAATCAATGGGTATTTCTAGATATATTACTCAAAAGAATCGTTTCAATACACCCAATTTATTAGAATTGAGAAAATTTTGTCGCTATTGTAACAAACATACGACTCATAGAGTTTCTAAAATAATGGAAAGAATATCTATGAATCAAACCTAATCTCATTTTAGTGTGGAGATTATCTCATGTGTATAGATATTTCCTATTAATTTGCTTTTTTTGCTAAAATTTGCTATTATAAAATAAGAACTATTACTTTTTTGATTTGAAAAATTTGCTTTTTTTGCTAAAAGAAAATAATAAAATCACTCTTTTCCTATTGACAAATTTTCTTTTTTTGCTAAAAAAAAAATAAGAAAATCACTATTTTCCTATTAATTTTCTTTTTTTGCTAAAAGAAAATAAGAAAATCACTATTTTCCTATTAATTTTCTTTTTTTGCTAAAAGAAAATAATAAAATCACTATTTTTCTATTAATTTGCTTTTTTTGCTAAAAGAAAATAAGAAAATCACTATTTTCCTATTAATTTGCTTTT